GCGAATTTTTTTTCATCTTACTATTTAATAACTCATAATCATATCTTGTTAAAGAAATATTTGCTACTTGACAATTTTAAACAGACTTTCCAAGTACTTAAATACTGTTTAATAGATGAAAATGGGAGGATTTATAATCCCGATCCATGCGGTAACATAATTTGGAATCCATTCCATTTGAATTGGTGCTTTCTCCATCACGATTATTGTGAAGAGACATCTACAATAATTAGCCTTGGACAATTTATTTTTGAAAATGTATGTCTATTCAAATACGAATCACACGTAAAAAAATCTGGTCAAATTTTCATTGTTCATGTTGACTCCTTAGTTATAAGATCAGCTAAACCCTATTTGGCCACTCCAGGAGCAACTGTTCATAGCCATTATGGAGAAATCCTTTACGAAGGAGATACATTAGTTACATTTATATATGAAAAATCGAGATCTGGTGACATAACGCAAGGTCTTCCAAAAGTGGAACAAATCTTAGAAGTGCGTTCGATTGATTCAATATCGATGAATCTAGAAAGGAGAGTTGAAGGTTGGAACGAACGTATACAAAGAATTCTTGGAATCCCCTGGGGATTCTTGATTGGAGCTGAGCTAACCATAGCCCAAAGTCGTATCTCTTTGGTTAATAAGATCCAAAGGGTTTATCGATCCCAGGGGGTACAGATCCATAATAGACATATAGAAATTATTGTACGTCAAGTAACATCAAAAGTGTTGGTTTCAGAAGATGGAATGTCTAATGTTTTTTCACCTGGAGAATTAATCGGCTTTTTGCGAGCGGAACGAGCAGGGCGTGCTTTGGACGAAGCGATCTGTTATCGGGCAATCTTATTGGGAATAACGAGGGCATCTCTAAATACTCAAAGTTTCATATCCGAAGCAAGTTTTCAAGAAACCGTTCGAGTTTTAGCAAAAGCTGCTCTACGAGGTCGTATTGATTGGTTGAAGGGCCTGAAAGAGAACGTTGTTCTGGGGGGGATTATACCTGTTGGTACCGGATTCCAAAAATTAGTACACCCTTCAAGGCAAGACAAAAACATTCATTTGGAAATCAAAAAAAAGAATCTATTCGAGTTGGAAATAAGAGATATTTTGTTACACCATAGAGAATTATTTTGTTCTTACGTCCAAAACAATTTCCATGAGACAAATTTCCATGAGACATCAGAACAATCATTTACGCGATTTAATGATTCCTAAGAGCAGATTCATTCCTTTCACTTTAACTATCTTTCAATTATCTGGTCCGATTATTGATTTGGTATTAAATAAAATAAGTAATTAAATTGGTAATAAATAAAATAAGTAATTAAAAGAAATTAATGGTTTGGGTCGTGTATCAACGGTCAATCCCCCGTAAAAGGTTCCATCGGAACAATTATTTATTTCAGGGTACCTCGTCTCTTTGTTAAAAAAAAAGGAAGTCTGGGGAAAAATGACAAGAAGATATTGGAACATCAATTTGGAAGAGATGATGGAAGCAGGAGTTCATTTTGGTCATGGTACTAAGAAATGGAATCCTAGAATGGCCCCTTACATCTCTGCAAAGCGTAAAGGTATTCATATTACAAATCTCACTAGAACTGCTCGTTTTTTATCAGAAGCTTGCGATTTAGTTTTTGATGCAGCAAGTAGGGGAAAAAACTTCTTAATCGTTGGTACAAAAAATAAAGCAGCGGATTCAGTAGCATCAGCTGCAATAAGGGCTCGGTGTCATTATGTTAATAAAAAATGGCTTGGTGGTATGTTAACGAATTGGTCCACTACGGAAACGAGACTTCACAAGTTCAGGGACTTAAGAACAGAACAAAAGATGGGGAAACTCAACTGTCTCCCCAAAAGAGATGCAGCAATGTTGAAAAGAAAATTATCTACCTTGCAAACATATCTCGGTGGGATCAAATATATGACGGGGTTGCCTGATATTGTGATCATCGTTGATCAGCAAGAAGAATATACGGCTCTTCGAGAATGTGTCATTTTGGGGATTCCGACAATTTGTTTAATCGATACAAATTGTGACCCAGATCTCGCGGATATTTCGATTCCAGCAAACGATGACGCTATAGCTTCAATCCGATTGATTCTTAACAAATTAGTATCCGCAATTTGTGAGGGTCGTTCTGGCTATATAAGAAATCGTTGATTATGATTATCATTAAGAATAATAAGATTAGTTAATTATTTGGCAACTCCATAGATTTATTGGATCGGTTACTATTTTTGAATTTGAAAAAAGAGATAAAAAAAGTACTGGGGATATTGATATTATGTTATGATGTTATGTAATTTCTTGGTATCGTAAATAAAATATACGATTAATGATTCAAGTTAGTGAGTTGAGAAATAGATGGTTGAATCAAAATAATTCCTTTTTTGAAGTTCAATTTCTGTCAGAGGGCAATATGAATGTTATACCATATTCCATTAAAACACTCAAAGGGTTATACGACATATCGGGTGTAGAAGTAGGCCAACATTTCTATTGGCAAATAGGAGGTTTACAAATCCATGCCCAAGTACTTATCACTTCTTGGGTCGTAATTGCTATCTTATTAGGTTCAGTCATCATAGCTGTTCGGAATCCACAAACCATTCCGACCGACGGTCAGAATTTCTTCGAATATGTCCTTGAATTTATTCGAGACTTGAGCAAAACCCAGATTGGAGAAGAATATGGTCCTTGGGTTCCCTTTATTGGAACTATGTTCTTATTTATTTTTGTTTCTAACTGGTCAGGTGCTCTTTTACCTTGGAAAATCATACAATTACCTCATGGGGAGTTAGCTGCGCCTACGAATGATATAAACACTACTGTTGCTTTAGCTTTACCCACGTCAGCGGCATATTTTTATGCGGGTCTTACCAAAAAAGGATTGGGTTATTTCGGGAAATACATTCAACCAACCCCAATACTTTTACCAATTAACATCCTAGAAGATTTCACAAAACCTTTATCTCTTAGTTTTCGACTTTTCGGGAATATATTGGCTGATGAATTAGTAGTTGTTGTTCTTGTTTCTTTAGTCCCTTCAGTAGTTCCTATACCTGTTATGCTTCTTGGATTATTTACAAGTGGTATTCAAGCTCTTATTTTTGCAACGTTAGCCGCGGCTTATATAGGTGAATCCATGGAGGGTCATCATGACTAGTTTTCGAAATAGTCTTTTTTTAAGCTTATCCCAATTCATGCATGATTCAAGATAATCCACTTGGTTGGGGAACATAATAGATACAAATACGTATGAATATACGACCTAGAGTCGTAGGAAAAAAGATAGACGATATTGCAGAATTGTAAAAAAAAAGATGGGTTGGGGGGTCACACTAGATGTATGTAATCTCTATAAGTCTAGCCCCTGTGTCTCTTTCGAGGAATGATTCTAGAATCCGATTCAATATAAAATGTGGGTGGTTTACGTTATGGAAGAAACAAATGTATATGTGATACTATATATTTACTAGTTTAGTTATATAGGACTATTCCTAATATATATATATATTATTGATTAATTTGATTGCGGTTCACTGCATTTATATAGTTCCAATATAAGTCCTTCTGTTTCGTCTGTGATTGTGGATTGAATGAAATGAAAAAAGAGATGAACTCAAGGATAGTATCTAGAAGAAAAAAGAAAGAAGAATTGAATGAAAGAATGGTTCGAAACAAAGAAATGCAATAACTAGAACCGTATACATATGTAAAAAACTCCATTATGGGGTAGAAGCTAAAAATGAGATATCGAAATAGTTCTGACGATTCAGTAATATTATCATTTCAATTCGGAGTTTTTAGTTATTTCGACCCGATAGATCTTAATGATAAAATCTTAATGATAAAAAAAATTAAGTAATAATTCATTGGTTGATTGTATCATTAACCATTTCTTTTTTTTGGTGCGAGGAACTGAACTTACCATGAATCCACTGATTTCTGCCGCTTCCGTTATTGCTGCTGGATTGGCAGTAGGGCTTGCTTCTATTGGACCTGGAGTTGGTCAAGGTACTGCTGCAGGCCAAGCTGTAGAAGGTATTGCGAGACAACCAGAAGCAGAGGGTAAAATACGAGGTACTTTATTGCTTAGTCTAGCTTTTATGGAAGCTTTAACAATTTATGGACTGGTCGTGGCGTTAGCGCTTTTGTTTGCGAATCCCTTTGTTTAATCCTAGAAATGTAAAAAAGTACCTTACATACTATACTTTTTTCTTATTTTATTAACTCATAATTGTTGTTTGCTTCTTCTAATTATATCAACGCTTTACTCCTACAATTATTTATTTGTTGAGACAATACCCCAGGAAAGGAAGGACTGATTTGAGGATGAGTAATTACCGGATCCGCTCGCTTTCTTCCTTCGCGTCCTTAGCTTAGTACAATGTAAACCTTTTTTTTTTTTCCTTTTTTTAGGAATCGTTTCAACAAACGAGATATTTCACAATTGACATGAGACCCAAGACTTAACCTAATAAGTATTTTATTGGATTGGAAGCTTCAAGTAAGAAATTGAAAAATTCTCAAATGAAATTACTAGATTTAATCTATTCCCATTAAAAAAAAATGGAAATCAAATTTATATAATAATAAGAAATCGATCAAAAAAGGGGCGACGAAGTGATACAAAAAGAACTCTGTTCTTTGTTAGTCCTATCTATAAGAGGAGAGCATATGAAAAATGTAACCGATTCTTTCCTTTCCTTGGGTCACTGGCCATCCGCCGGGAGTTTCGGGTTTAATACCGATATTTTAGCAACAAATCCAATAAATCTAAGTGTAGTGCTTGGTGTATTGATTTTTTTTGGAAAGGGGGTGTGTGCGAGTTTTGTATTTCAAGAATAGGTTGGATCCATCCTACTGCACTTTATTTATGGTATTTTATTCATTTTATAGGATAAATAGGAAAAAAAGTGCACGATCTCGACGAATTATTTCTGAATAAATTAAGAAATCATATGTAAGAACCATAGCATTTCGTGACTTATTGGTA